TATATCTCAACGGGAAAATCTATGTTTTACTACTAATCACAAGTTTTATGTTCGACGTAGTACTCATACTGGAAATTACGATCAAGGATTGTTCTATCAATCATCATATGTTTCAGAAATACCTTCTGAAAGATTTTTCCAATCCAAAAATTCAGTATCTTCCCAACAATGAGTGAATTCGGTAGGGTTTTGTTGTAGAGAATAAGAAATAGCGAGTCAATCTTTAAAAATTTTCATTAGAAATGTGAGAAATACTTATACAAGTACAAATAAATGTAGGAGAAATGGAAAAGATGCAGAGCCATTTATCTGATTGGCTAGTCAAGCATGAGCTAGTTCATAGATCCTTGGGCTTCGACTACCAAGGAATAGAGACTTTACAAATAAAAACAGAGGATTGGGACTCTATTGCTGTCATTTCATATATATATGGTTACAATTATTTACGTTCCCAGTGTGCGTATGATGTATCACCAGGCGGATTTTTAGCTAGTGTGTATCATCTTACGAGAATACAATATGGTATAGATAAATCGGAAGAGGTATGTATAAAAGTATTTGTCTCAAGGAATAATCCCCCAATCCCGTCTGTTTTCTGGATTTGGAAAAGTGCTGATTTTCAAGAGCGGGAATCTTATGATATGTTGGGAATCTCTTATGATAATCATCCACGCCTTAAACGTATCTTGATGCCCGAAAGTTGGATAGGCTGGCCCCTACGTAAGGACTATATTACCCCCAATTTCTATGAAATATGGGATGCTCATTGAATGATAAGAAAACTTATATGACACAACTCCGGATTTCGTTTAAGTCGAGGAATATTTTTCTGCTCTAGATGAAATAAAGTAACTGTACTCCAATTCGTATTATATTATGTTATGGAAGGGCTAAAAAAAGGGCTTTATTGCTATTTTATTTCCCAATTTGGAAAATATCTATTTCGTATGAGCATCAACAATAAATAGAATGAATCAAAAAAGTTCCGCACCGTGAACTTTGTACCGCGCACACCACTTAAATGGACACCGGAAAGTAAGGTGAGTAGGAGTGAAGAATAGAATAAATATGAAAAAAGTACGAAATTCAGAAATAAAATCTTGTACTGTGTCTGAAATGCATCTTGTCTATTCCTATCCTTCAGCTCGTCTAGATTTTTCAGTTTTTTAGCCTATTTTTTTATTTTGGATAGTTATATATATAACTTAACATTCTTTTTGAGTGAGAAAAAGCAAAGTATGAACAAACAAAAAAGAAGGAAGATAATCTCATTTTCTTACCGTATATATATTTATTTTTTATTCATCTCAAAAAAAAGAAGTATATATCTATACACCTAGATGAATAAGTATGCATTATGCCCTAGACTATTAAGGAATATGTATTGTATTCTGATCGCTTTCGATTCATTTGAATGAATATCTATCCGATATATTATTCGCATGTCAGGAACCAGATTTGAACTGGTGACACGAGGATTTTCAGTCCTCTGCTCTACCAACTGAGCTATCCCGACCCTTTTCTGTACATCATCCTACTAGAGTACTTGTATCTATGTCAATTAAAGAGACTAAATAAAAAAGTATTAAAAAAATCTTACCAAGTCCTTGAATTTCTTAGATCTTCAAAAAGAATACTTTTTTTTAGATTCTATCTAAGTGTAAGAATAATGATATGAACTGTGAATGATTCAATAATGCGGATTCCTTTCCCATATATGTCTATATGTATAGGTATTTTATTTATCCAAAAGACTTAGGATAATATCCATCCTAAGATTTCTGTTCGTATACTTTTGTGAAATAGTAAAATAAATGAGAAATTCTAGTGAATTTTGTTTGAATCGCTGATGAAAGGAAGGTAAGGTATAGTATACTATAAATAGTTAGGTATAATATAAAAAGTAAAATGGGCTTTTTGGGGGATAGAGGGATTTGAACCCTCACGATTTCTAAAGTCGACGGATTTTCTTCTTACTATAAATTTCATTGTTGTCAGTATTGACATGTGGAACAGGACTCTCTCTTTATTCTCGTCTGATTAATTCGATTCTTCCTTCAACTTCAGTTGGAATAGATTCAGAATAACTTTATTTTGCATTTTTGCATTTCATAATGTAATCATTTCATATTTTCATATTATATATATTTACGAGTCGTGATTAATCGTTTAATATGTCAGTATGTATACGTACGTATTAGGTATATGGAGCTCCCCTTTCGTTCGTAATTTCATCCCAACTACCAGCATAACGTAGTCAATTTCATTCGTTAGAACAGCTTCCATCGAGTCTCTGCACCTATCTTTTTTTTTTATTTTGGATTAAAGTTTTTTTACTTGCTTTCTCAAATCAAATCTCAAATAAAGATTTGGCTCAGGATTGCCCATTTTAAATTCCAGGGTTTCTCTGAATTTGGAAGTTACCACTTAGCAGGTTTCCATACCAAGGCTCAATTCAACAAAGTCCGTAGCGTCTACCAATTTCGCCATATCCCCCCTTGAGACCGGGATCCGGTTGTAATTCTATCCACTCCTTTGATTTATCTCGGAACCGTTGAATTCCTTAAATAATGATTCTTATATCAAAAAAGTGTATACTGATATTTTTTGACATCCATCTTTGATTGGATAAACTATATTTGTTCAATCAGAAATGATTCTATCATTGATGTATCTGCAATTCAATATGGGTACATATATCCCACATATATATGTTTTCCCCTCTTTCATTTTTACGGAAGTATTAGCAATACTGGAACGGTCGATATGCATTCCTTCTTATCCCCTACGTTTCGTTTCCAAATAAAAGCAGAAGAGCACCTCCTTCTAATTTTGATTGTTTCTTTATTTTTCTCTTATCCTTTTTTTTGTTTTGAGGACCAATCGGGTAGTTAATATAATTAACATACTTTGCTATAACTGCTCTAATATAACTGTTCTAAGAAATAATTAGATTTTTTCTAGTCATAATTTCAAGTTTGAAATTATCATGATATTTTCATATAAAAATATATTTTATTTTACTAAAATTATTTAATAATTAAAAATATATAAATAAAAATATAATGATATAATCCACTATATTAGAATCAAAATTCTAATTAGTCATATATAGTTAGTTATTCTAAAATTGGATTCTAAAATTGGTTATATGATATTATTTCTCATTTTTCTAACTATGGACCCATATCGTTAAATTAACAATTAAATAAATTAACAATACTTAGAAAAAAAACTTAGAATGTTATAGTAGTTATACTAATGTTATAGTAGTTATACTATAGTATAGTGGTAGTTAAAGTGATAGTTAATTTACTAAATTTTAGTATTAAATTATAATAGCTCTTAGCTATAACTAAGATCAGGTAGTTTACCGAATTACTATACACTATTTCTGTTATGATGTGTATGTGAGCCTGCTTAGCTCAGAGGTTAGAGCATCGCATTTGTAATGCGATGGTCATCGGTTCGACTCCGATAGCCGGCTTTTTTGTCTATCTATTTTTTTTCATGATTGACAACTTCCCCTCTCCTTTTCTCCAAATCTTGGATCGCCAATCCGATCTATTATGTCGTGATAACTTGTAACTACAAATACAAAATTAATTGGAGGAATTCGATTTCTATAGAACAAATCAGAAGACGGAGTCTAAATTTCTTACTAAAATTCTTATATATACATTTTCTATATACTTTTCTATATACAAAAAATCCGGATATTGATAGAATTTATTCTATTCTACTTTGCTTTGTTTGTAGTACTTCAATAGATTTACTTTGTTTATTCTTTACTTTAGTTCAGTCTTAATTTAGATATATTCTGTAATATGAAAGAAAAAAAAAGAAAAAAAATGAATAAAGGAGTCTTTTTTTTATGTCTCGTTACCGAGGACCTCGTTTTAAAAAAATACGCCGTCTGGGTGCTTTACCGGGACTAACTAGTAAAAAGCCCAGATCCGGGAGTGATCTTAAAAACCAATCCCGTTCTGGGAAAAGATCACAATATCGTATTCGTCTAGAAGAAAAACAGAAATTGCGTTTTCATTATGGTCTGACAGAACGACAATTACTTAGATATGTACATATCGCTGGAAAAGCAAAAGGGTCAACAGGTCGGGTTTTATTACAACTACTTGAGATGCGTTTGGATAACATCCTTTTTCGATTGGGTATGGCTTCGACCATACCCGGAGCCAGGCAATTAGTTAACCATAGACATATTTTAGTTAATGGTTGTATAGTGGATATACCAAGTTATCGCTGCAAACCCAGAGATATTATTACTACAAAGGATAAACAAAGATCGAAAGCTCTGATTCAAAATTCTATAGAATCGTCCTCCCATGAGGAATTGCCGAAACATTTGACTATTGACTCACTCCAATTTAAAGGATTAGTAAATCAAATAATAGATAGTAAATCGATCGGTTTGAAAATAAATGAGTTGTTAGTCGTAGAATATTATTCCCGTCAGACTTGACCCTAACGAAAATAGAATAACAAAGAAAGGTTCAGACAATTTTGCTCTTTCCTATATTTGTATTTTACGTATCAAAGTAATGTAATTAAGAATAGAGAATCTCTATCAAATGAAGGTCTTAGTGTTTGTTGGAATAAAGGTATCGATTGTTATCGATATATTGTGGGCGGTAATGTTGGTGAATTAATAGAAACGGAAAGAGAGGGATTCGAACCCTCGGTAAACAAAAGTCTACATAGCAGTTCCAATGCTACGCCTTGAACCACTCGGCCATCTCTCCTACATAATATAATCTTATTATTGACCAGAAATCGAGTGAATAACTAGTCATTCATATTATTGCAGTACAGGTACAACCGATCAATGGTTCCATAAGAATCAAAAAAAATTCCTTTCATCCTTTCAAATTAATTTCATATTTCTCAAAAACAACTTCTTTCATCAGCTAACGCAGATCTATTACATACAAATCTATGAATCCTCCCACGAATTTCTATTTCCATTGTATTGTATACTGTATACACGTTATGCAAACGGATAGTTACTCTACTCTATTTTATCATGGAATAATTATTCCATCTTTTTGGATCATAAGCAAATCAAAACTTCTCGAGTTCTCATAATCTTTAGTAAAAAAAAATCCTTGTCAACTTAGACAAAATAGTAATAGTTCCACTCATTGGTATACTATATAAATTATTTAATAATTGAAATCCAATCTGATTCAAATATTTACGATCTCTCCTTATCAAAAAAGGCATAATAATTTGAGTGGAGGGCTCATATCTTTTTTTTTTAGAATTAGTCTCTTTGTTTTTATGTTATTTCGTACTGTACAATTCCCTTGTTTGTGGGATCATTACTCCTCGGGATAATGAGAAGAATTATGGAACGAATTACTAATTAATTATGCGTAGATCTCGGATAAATGGAAATTTTATTGATAGGACCTCTTCAATTGTAGCCAATATATTATTACGAATAATTCCGACAACTTCAGGAGAAAAAAAGGCATTTACTTATTACAGAGATGGTGCGATTTGATTCTTTTTTCTTCTTTTTTTATTTTAGCCTTCAAGTCTTACAAAAAGAGGCGTAGGTCAAGATGGAAGGAAACAAATTTTTGAAATAAACCTACGCTTGGTGAAGGTGAAGTTTGAAGATAGAATAATTCCTTCTCTTGTATATTCTCGAGAGATGCAGCCTCAGATGCTTCAATTGTTGATTTTAGTATTGAGCGAAAGGGTACACCTATAGGTTTTTTTATGTATTGCGGGTCAATCCTAGTACCCATAGGCGGCATAGGGAAAGAAACACTACACCTAGGAATCAACAACATGAAAACTTTGTTATAAATTATCCCTTTCCTTATTGGTATCGGAACTAACAAACAAGAATGGTTAGGACAACAAACATCCATCTCGTTCGTACTTTGGATATCCATATAACCATCAAAGATCGTTGAAGTGACTAATTCCTGAAAATAGGGGGCGTTGAGGACAAAGAAATTGTTGGAGTTACCATTTATCTATCTATATAGAACTAGATTGGTGTTAAGAAAGGAAAAACCTCTTGTGGTGAGGCTGACTAGAGATTTCTTGTAAAAATACTAGTCCCTGTCAGTTCATAATGATAATAGTCAAATTTAGATTCCATGGATTATTTAGTACTATGCACTGAAGGGAGGAGCCGTATGAAATGAAAATCTCATGTACGGTTCTGGAACGGAGATTCTTTGAATAGAATGAACGACCGTAACGGATGTCAGCTCAATCCGAAGGAAATTACGCGGAAGCTTTACAGAATTATTATGAAGCTACGCGACCAGAAATTGATTCCTATGATCGAAGTTATATACTCTATAACATAGGCCTTATACACACAAGTAACGGAGAACATACGAAGGCTTTGGAATATTATTTCCAGGCACTAGAACGAAATCCATTCTTACCTCAGGCCTTTAATAATATGGCCGTAATCTGTCATTACGTGTGGCTATCTCCACTGTAGAAAGAAGGAAAAAAAGATTAAATTGGCTAGTAAAGTAAATGCTAGAAAAACGGCTTTCTACATATGCATCGTCCAAAAAAACGATTTTTCTCAGCTGTAGCAAGAAAAGAGACTTCACAAGAACCAAAATAGGAAGAAATGTGTATGCCTATATACTATATTCTATGGATAAAGGATCGAATTGATAGAGAAAGCACCGTAAAGATTAATTAGCGAGTTATTGGGTCAATACAGTTAAGAACTGCTTACTTATGTCCTTACTTATACTTATCTTATGTCATGCTATGGGAAGTAATCAACTTATGTAATAAAGTCGATCCACTAAGGTATAAGATATTGAGCGGCGGTGTAGTGTCAGATCCCAAAGATAGTAAGTTCTTTTTTATTATGGAGGGAAAGTCTTTTTCAAAGATTCTATAGAAATTTCATATATGAAAACGAGATAGTTCCCTTTCAGAAAAATAGAATGTAATGAGATAGGGAGATATCTATGTTTCATTCTTCTGAAGGTGGGAGAAAAGATAAAACGGATTTTTGATCAAAAAAAATTAGAGTTTTAAACTTATGTAATTAACTTCTTCTGCTTAATTTTAATTGTGGTTAACCCCCCCAAAAAAGGGATAGATTTCTCAAAAATCTAATTCAGTTAGTATAATTAAAATGAGATGCCAAAAGAATAAATTGCTGAGCCCTATGAGGTAGGAAACTCTCAAGTACGGTTCTAAGGAAAGGAATTTCCTCACCTATTCCGACCAGGGGGAACGGGCCATTCTACGGGGTGATTCTGAAATTGCAGAGGCTTGGTTCGATCAAGCTGCTGAGTATTGGAAAGAGGCTATAGCGCTTACCCCAGGTAATTATATTGAAGCACATAATTGGTTGAAGATTACAAGGCGTTTAGAGTTCGAATAAGATCATTCTCTTTTTTAATTCATTAAAATTGGTTGTTGGATCCATTTATCAAATAAAATGGATTATCTCCTATGATAAGATCCAATCAAGAATTCCAT